TTATTTGAAATTAATTGAATGAATAATTCATAAAAAGAAATCCTTCTGTGGTATTCCATATATTTGGTAGTTCCTTACCGTGTTAATTACCAATTATTGGGAATTGAGATTCCTAAGCAATACGAATTAATAGTAATATTTCGGGATAGATATTACCTCCCCTTTTCCCTTTTCAAATAAATTAAATTGAAATGATTGAAGTTTTTCTATTTGGAATTGTCTTAGGTCTAATTCCTATTACTTTGGCTGGATTATTCGTAACCGCATATTTACAATACAGGCGTGGTGATCAGTTGGACCTTTGATTAATATTAATTCACATCTCTTTTTTTAACTGACCTCCTCCTTTCTTTAATTTAATTTTTTTGGGGGGGGTCAAAGGTCAAATTCAGATTGCTGTATTTCAGTTCAGTGGAATTTTCGATCTAACAAGACAAGAGCAGAATCACGCTCTGTAGGATTTGAACCTACGACATTGGGTTTTGGAGACCCACGTTCTACCGAACTGAACTAAGAGCGCTTTCTTACCACAACAGAAAAGACTGTAAAGAAGGGTATTCTTTTTTTTATATAGTATAGAACCCCCAAAAAAATTTCAAACCCAATAAGTACTTCTTGCATATGTATACTATCATAAAATTGAAAATTATGTATTATGGATGTCCAAATTGAATCGCTCTAAAATGTATCTCTGGTTACTGCTTCGAGGAGCAATAATAGGTAGGGATGACAGGATTTGAACCCGTGACATTTTGTACCCAAAACAAACGCGCTACCAAGCTGCGCTACATCCCTTTCAACTGGTCTACAGTATCATTGTAGAAAATCCCCGTCTTGTTTTCCACATCCTTATTTTATTTCCATTTCCTTCCTTTCTATGCAAAATGTATCTTGGCATTTCTTCCTCTTGGTCTCATATCATATAACATATAATAATAAATTAATATTTTTCTCGGGAATTCTCAGGCGCAAAGGGACCCGTTTTTTTGCTTTAAGAAAAAGAAAATCTTCTCTACCGAATCATTGCACATGTCAAGTTGAATTGGGGATTCCACACACAAATACAAGTGGTCTTTAACTACATATACATCTCTTACCATAATGTATTACAATATGGAATAGAAAAAAAAAGAAGGAGGATTCTCAATGCGAGATTTTAAAACATATCTTTCCGTGGCACCGGTACTAAGTACTCTCTGGTTCGGGTCTTTAGCAGGTTTATTGATAGAAATCAATCGTTTCTTCCCAGATGCGTTGACATTTCCTTTTTTTTCATTCTAGTTATTGATATGGAAAGGGGTGAAGAAGATTAGAGATAGAGTCAAATATTTGTGACTAATCTCTCTTTCCCGTCTTTTTTTTCGAATTAGATAGATTGAATACGGGGGTAAAGAGAAAGAAAAAAGTGGATTCAACCTCAGTTAAATTCGGGTTAAGGCTCCAATTAAATTAAGAATCAAATTAATAATAGAGTTAAAAGAAAACAAAAGGGAAATGGGACTAGAATAAGAGTATCATGCAATACAAGATACTTAAATGAAATACTGTACTGCGATTAGAAATCGCTTTCGAAATGGTTGTATTACTTATTATTTACTATATTAATTGCAACAAAATCTTTATTTCATAATTTGATTTTGAGTTGTTAGCCACTTCTATTTTTTCGTCCCTTTTCCTTTCTTCTTATTTGCGTCGGATCGGAAAATAGAAACGTTGGGTGAATCAAAAACCCAAAGGAGGTTCATGGCCAAGGGTAAAGACGTTCGAGTAAGGGTTATTTTGGAATGTACCGGTTGTGTTCGAAACGGTGTTAATAAGGAATCAACGGGTATTTCCAGATATATTACTCAAAAGAATCGACACAATACACCTAGTCGATTGGAATTGAGAAAATTCTGTCCGTATTGTTTCAAACATACAATTCATGGGGAGATAAAGAAATAGATATAGATCGAATCGAGTGCTTGGGTGTCACCCTTTCAAGGAACATGAAAAAAATTTAGATATATATTTCTATTATTTCATATATTGAAATAAAAACAACTAAATAAATATAGACAAACCCAATCCTATTAATTTCTTCTATAATTTTTTTTTGATTTGATCGAAATAGTATTTTAGGGATAAGGAATAAACAAATTATGGATAAATCCAAGCGACTCTTTCTTAAATCCAAGCGATCTTTTCGTAGGCGTTTGCCCCCGATCCAATCGGGGGATCGAATTGATTATAGAAACATGAGTTTAATTAGTCGATTTATTAGTGAACAAGGAAAAATATTATCTAGACGGGTGAATAGATTAACCTTAAAAGAACAACGATTAATTACTATTGCTATAAAACAAGCTCGTATTTTATCTTCGTTACCTTTTCTTAATAATGAGAAACAATTTGAAAGAAGGGAGTCAACCACCAGAACTCCTGGTTTTAGGAACAGAAAAAAATAGGCTTACTTTTCAATTGAATCAAAATTCTAATCCGAACTCAAAAACAGATGCACGTTTTGTTCAAAAAATCCGAGAATCATTCGTGTCGTAAGAAAAAAAAAAAAGAATCGGGTAAGAGGAATAAATTTTTTTATCGGGCGTGTTCGCTCATTTTGACGACTTTATCATATTATCAGATTTTATCATACTAATTTCTACTCTACCTTCCCGGAGTTCATTCTCCAGAGAATTCCATTTCAAAAAGTTTTGCGGATTCCTTCCAATCCCCTTATTTTATGATCTCGTTGGAAATCATATAAAGACAATTCCTATTTGATATAGCTATTTGTGCAAGGATTTTACGATTAAGAAGCAGCTGCCCCTTATACAGATTGTGTATTAATCTACTATAAATATAGGATGCCCCCGCCCCGCGAATTACTGCATTTATTCGAGTGATCCACAAACGACGAAAATCCCTTTTTTTCCTATCTCTATCACGATGCGCCGAAACCAAAGCTCTTATTTTCTGTTGAATAATTGTTCGAGTAAGTCTTGAATGAGCCCCGCGAAAACTTGATGCAAATAAACGCATTTTTGTTCTACGTCTCCGAGCTATATATCCTCGTCTAATTCTGGTCATTGAGTAAATGAAACTTTAATGAATAACTAATTGATTTCCTTTCTTTCAGTTATTCTTTTCCCCCTTCCTAGTCTATTAATAACAAAACGGATTCTTCCAATTTATAAAATAAAAATTCCAATGGCTTTTGCTACTATAACCTTCCCTACCACGCTTTTTTCCTTTTTTCTAGGCATTGGAAAAATAAAAATAGAAATAGCTAAAGAAATTGTGGGTTCCATCGTCTCTATGGTTACTTCTTAAACGGTGAGGTCTTCTCTATACACCGGAGCCCTTTCCTTCATTTTATTGGTAACTTGTACAGTTACCACTCTTTGGCTCTACCCATGAATTTTCCAGTAATGGGTCTTTCATAATGAGATATACCTTATACAGTAACGGTATTTAATTATGAAGATTGGTTGGGTAGCTGACCTTGTGAGTCCGTTCTTCTAAACATAAGGTTTCTACTTTTTAAAATAGGATTTCCCCCGCTTAATGGGTAACTATTTGTTACCAATGGGGAATTCTTTCTCATCTTAAATTGAAAATTCAGGTGATTTAATTTGCACCAATTGAAACCATAAATTTCATACACAATAGAAAGATATGATAGATCCATCTTTTTTAGATAGTGAATGGAGTTCTTCCATTCTATCCGATTCACCGGTACTGATCATTGATACTGGAAAAATTGTTTTTTCTTTTGTTTTGTCTCAGCCCATGATTTAAACGAGTCGCACATACACCCTCGTACATGTTCCTCGACGCTGAGGGCATCCCCCAAGAGCGGGGGATTTCGTGACGTTTCTGATTGGCTGTCTTGGGTTTCTAATAAGTTGTTTAATAGTTGGCATGCTGAATTATACATTATGGGCTGGTTTAGATTGATCCTAACCGGATGATTATGAATTTATTCGATTTCAATATATTAATAGAATATTAAACCCTTAATTAAGTAATTAAGAAGTAAGAAGATAAAATCTTAAATCGTATATTTGCACGAAATCACTGCTATTTTTTATACAACCGCTACAAAATCAACAATTCCATGAGCTTGGGCTTCTGTTGCTGACATAAAAGTATCCCTTTCCATGTCTTCGGATACAGCCCATAAGGGCTTGCCTGTTCTTTGTACATAAACCCTTGTAAGGATTTCGCGCAGTTTCAGTAGTTCTTCCGCTTCCAGGATAAGTTCGGACGTTTGTGCCTCATAAAAACCGGCAGCAGGTTGATGGATCATTACCCTGATCATATAATATAACACAATCAAAGGTTCCTGTATCTCGCACGAGGAGGCAAGGCGAAGAGATAAAGAATAAAATAAGAAAAAGATAGAATTGAACAACCGTACGGGCATTTTTTTCACATTGCATACGGCTCCACAATGGAAGTTTTTTACCTTTCATCGAAGAAAGAGAAAATGTGGGATCTATTATACCCAGATCGGTAAATGGTCCAATTACCACCCTTCTTTTTTTTTCGGAGGAGTTCAAAAATACTATGATGGCCCCGTTGCTTTAATATTTAATATATTTATTTCGTCTGTGATTCAGCAATCCCAAAGTTTCTTTTTTTTTTTTTTCGTACTCTTTCATAACATAAATGTTGTTAATAACCTGCCGGTGTGAAAAAAGTTTGTGACGCTGAAATCGACCTACGATAGGTAAGATAAAATCGGAAATACCCTTCCTTTATCTCATACTACTCTTTCGATACATAATCTAATATTTTGAAAAACAATAAAAAATTTGCATATCGAATTCGAAGTGCCATGCTAATATTACTTAATATTAATAATTCATATGGCGAAGGCATAGTCTTCTTTTTTCTCTTAAATAAAAAACCCATTGGCGCCAAGCGTGAGGGAATGCTAGACGTTTGGTAATTGCTCCTCCGACCAGGATAAAAGACCCCATTGAGGCGGCTAATCCCATGCATATTGTCTGTATATCTGGTCGCACAAATTGCATAGTATCATAAATGGCTATTCCAGGTATTACCCATCCGCCGGGAGAGTTTATAAGCAAATACAGATCCTTGGTATCACTCTCCGAACTGAGATATACAAAAAGACCAATAAGTTGATTCGAAACATTGCTATCAATCGCTTGGCCTAAAAAAATTAATCTTTCTCGATAAAGTCGGTTGATTCGGATAAAATTGTATCCCTTAGGAGCCGTACGGGCACCTTTTGATGCATACGGTTCAACAAAACTAAAACTTGCGAAAAAAATCAATGTGTAGCTTCCAGCCCTCTTTCTTTTTTTATAGCGGACTCCTTCTAATGAAGGAAGGGGCTTCTCTTTCATTTTTGAAGAACGATGCGTTTGGCCGGTTTTCCTATAATATTAGAATATAAAAAACGGTTTTATCGCACTAACTTTTCATTGATGTATTTTTTCATCGAGATCCAATCCAAAAATCACGATGCCATTTTCTTGTTCCTGAATGGGCTTCTTCCATTTTTTTAGGTTTATGCTCTACTCCGAGTAAGGATCCGCCCGATTTTGATTTGCACATATAGGACAAATGACCCCAATACCACGTCTTTGTTTTTTTTTTTCATTTTTTCTCAATTTTGCAATTCATTTCTTTTATGTCTTCCGCCAAATATTCGACGTATCCATTATATTTATTATTCGATTGATTAACTGTTTGGGATCAGTGCTATTTAATAATTTCTTTCTAAATAGAATTGTTTATGATATCTATAAGTCCTAATAATAGATATATTACCAATTGGGTTTTTCTAAACGGAGCCTGGATACTTAATTTTATTGGTCCAGCCAAGTCGACCATAAATTATTTGAATTGCTAATATTAATCTGGATACCTCTTCACAAAACGGATCTAATTGCATTTCATTGCACTTCACGTTACAAATTTTTGATGATTCAATCGCTTTTTTTGGGGGCGAAAGAGAGGATATCTCGATCGGGGGAGAGAATGGGGAAATCCCATATGACCCAATATATCTGACAGGGCGCACTATATGTCAATCCAAGTTGGATTTCGCTCTCCGGGAGTTCGAAAAGGAACTTTTGGAACACCAATAGGCATAAACTGAAAGAAAAAAGAATTAAGTACTCTATTTCACTTTGATGTGGAAACGTAATAATGGTTTTATTATTTTAATAATATTAGCTTTATCGTCATATTTTCTACATAGATAGAATAAGTTCATAAAATAAAGGAAAACAAAGACAATTTTTACGAATAGGTACTTTGAATGATGACTAAATATGGATGCATGCGCTCTTCGAAAAGGGAATAAACCCCCATTGCGTATTGGTACTTATCGAGTATAGAATAGATCTGCTTCTCTTTTTTCCTATGAACAAAATTGTTCCATTTTTACTAAAAGAATAGAACAAATAGTAACCCTTTTTCCGAGATAATCCACTGAAAAAAAAAGGGGTCCATAGCATAGTTTTTTCAATGCAATAAAGTTACATAGTGTCTATTTTTTTGTTGATAAAGGGGTATTACCATGGGTTTGCCTTGGTATCGTGTTCATACTGTCGTATTGAATGATCCCGGTCGTTTGCTTTCTGTTCATATAATGCATACAGCTCTGGTTGCTGGTTGGGCCGGTTCAATGGCTCTATATGAATTAGCAGTTTTTGATCCCTCCGACCCTGTTCTCGATCCAATGTGGAGACAAGGTATGTTCGTTATACCCTTCATGACTCGTTTAGGAATAACCAATTCATGGGGCGGTTGGAGTATTACAGGAGGGACGATAACGAATCCGGGGGTTTGGAGTTACGAAGGTGTAGCCGGGGCGCATATTGTGTTCTCTGGCTTGTGCTTCTTGGCAGCTATCTGGCATTGGGTGTATTGGGATCTAGAAATATTTGGTGATGAACGCACAGGAAAACCTTCTTTGGATTTGCCTAAGATCTTTGGAATTCATTTATTTCTCTCAGGAGTGGCTTGCTTTGGCTTTGGCGCATTTCATGTAACAGGATTGTATGGTCCTGGAATATGGGTGTCCGACCCATATGGACTAACTGGAAAGGTACAATCTGTAAATCCCGCGTGGGGTGTGGAAGGTTTTGATCCCTTTGTTCCAGGCGGAATAGCCTCTCATCATATTGCAGCAGGGACATTGGGCATATTAGCAGGCTTATTCCATCTTAGTGTCCGCCCGCCCCAACGTCTATATAAAGGATTACGTATGGGCAATATTGAAACCGTTCTTTCCAGCAGTATCGCTGCTGTCTTTTTTGCAGCTTTTGTTGTTGCTGGAACTATGTGGTATGGTTCAGCAACTACTCCTATCGAATTATTTGGTCCCACCCGTTATCAATGGGATCAGGGATACTTTCAGCAAGAAATATATCGAAGAGTTAGCGTTGGACTAGCCGAAAATCAAAGTTTATCAGAGGCTTGGTCTAAAATTCCTGAAAAATTAACTTTTTATGATTACATCGGAAATAATCCAGCGAAAGGGGGATTATTCAGAGCGGGTTCAATGGATAACGGAGATGGAATAGCTGTCGGGTGGTTAGGACATCCTATCTTTAGAGATAAAGAAGGGCGTGAACTTTTTGTACGTCGCATGCCCACTTTTTTTGAAACATTTCCAGTTGTTTTGGTAGACGGAGATGGAATTGTTAGAGCCGATGTTCCCTTTAGAAGGGCAGAATCAAAGTATAGTGTCGAACAAGTAGGCGTAACCGTTGAGTTCTATGGTGGCGAACTGAACGGAGTGAGTTATAGTGATCCTGCGACTGTGAAAAAATATGCTAGACGTGCCCAATTGGGTGAAATTTTTGAATTAGATCGTGCTACTTTGAAATCCGATGGTGTTTTTCGTAGCAGTCCAAGAGGTTGGTTTACTTTTGGACATGCTTCCTTTGCTCTGCTCTTCTTCTTCGGGCACATTTGGCATGGTGCTAGAACCTTATTCAGAGATGTTTTTGCTGGTATTGACCCAGATTTGGATGCTCAAGTGGAATTTGGAGCATTCCAAAAACTTGGAGATCCAACTACAAGAAGACAAGTAGTCTGATGCAGCATTGCTCTGTTATTTTTCGCTTCTCACTTCTATTTTCTCTTTGTGATTTTACATAGGATACTGAAAAAGTCTGGATTTAAATCTCCGCCCTTTCGCCTTTTCTTTGATTTTTTTTTTCTTTAATCGGGGAGATGATCCCCAATAAACAGGTATGGAAGCTATAATTGTAAACCGCGATCAAATTTATGGAAGCATTGGTTTATACATTCCTCTTAGTCTCGACTCTAGGGATCATTTTTTTCGCTATCTTTTTTCGCGAACCACCTAAAGTTCCAACTAAAAAATGAAATGATTTTTCATTATCTGAATTGAAGTAATGAGCCTCCCAATATTGGGAGGCTCATTACTTCAACTAGTCCCCGTGCTCTTCGAACGGGTCTCTTAGTTGTTGCGAGGGTTGCCCAAAAGCAGTATATAAGGCGTACCCAGTAAAACTTATAAGTAATCCAGATATAGAGATGGCGACTAGGGTTGCTGTTTCCATTATTATATAATTTCAAGACCACAATGGATCTATGATAAGATTGTTTATTTACAACGGAATGGTATACAAAGTCAACAGATCTCAATGAATACAAAATAGGATTTATGGCTGCACAAACTGTTGAGGGTAGTTCTAGATCTGGTCCAAGACGGACGTCTGTAGGGGCTTTATTGAAACCATTGAATTCGGAATATGGTAAAGTAGCTCCTGGATGGGGAACTGCTCCTTTGATGGGTGTCGCAATGGCTCTATTTGCGGTATTCCTATCTATTATTTTGGAGATTTATAATTCTTCCGTTTTACTGGACGGAATTTCACTGAATTAGATTTATAAGAACCCTAGCTTTTAAATAAAAATACAAAAAACGATGCATTTAGGCCTCGGCTTTTTATTTTAGCTTATTCTTTTTTGGTAGTTCGACCGCGAAATTTTTGTGTTTCTGTATTTCCGGAATATGAGTGTGTGACTTGTTATAATTGATCCTATTGAGAGTACAGAGAGTGGGTCTGTTGTCTTGATAGAGATGGTTTTACCCCGTCGGATATTCATTCTAGTATCTGGAGCACGGAATATATGAAATATATCACGAAGTATTTGAACTATGATTCATACTTAATATTCAGACCTCGTGGCCGGATTCCTCAAATTTTTCCAAAGAAAAAAGTTTTCAATTGAAAGAGTTTTCTTCTTTCAAATTTCCGTTTCTGCTTTGATTTTGCTCAAAGAACAAACCTTTCTTTCTAGTTTTAGTCATTATATCGATTCTACTCGTTGAATAAATGATGATCCAATGGTTCTTACTCAGGGAATCCTTGACTTAGCTTGAAGGTTTTATTGAATCATCGTGGTTCTAGTATGAATTTAAGGTTTCAATTGATTCCTAGGGTCTTAACAAGAAAATTCCTATCAATAATAAAGAAAACAAAAGTAAAGCTACATTACATACAAATTAAAATAACAGATGAAAGAAAAAAAATAGGGAAATAGAAGATTCAAGAGGCCTGGAACGATCAACAGAAAGACAAGTGAGCCTACTTGATTTTTTGACATTCTAATTATAACAAAAAAAAAAAAGAGCTTTCTTACTTTTACTCTTTCGTATTTTTAGCGAAAATTGAATCAAAAGATTAAGAAGTTTCCAATTTTCTATTCGATACCTCTTTTAACCTGTTTTTGGTTTTTTTTGTTTGAGCTGTACGAGATGAAATTCTCATATACGGTTCTCAGAGGGGGAGTCCCCTTGGTTTACCTATCTCAATAAAGTCTACGATTGGTTCGAAGAGCGTCTCGAGATTCAGGCGATTGCAGATGATATAACTAGTAAATACGTTCCTCCTCATGTCAACATATTTTATTGTCTAGGAGGAATTACGCTTACTTGTTTTTTAGTACAAGTCGCTACAGGGTTTGCTATGACTTTTTACTACCGTCCGACCGTTAC